ATAAATCATACAAATGTGGGAGAAATCAGGGAAAATGCAGGTTCGTTTATCTGATTGGCTAGTCAAGCATGAACTAATTCATAGATCTTTGGGCTTCGATTGCCGAGGAATAGAGACTTTACAAATCAAAACCGAGGATTGGGACTCCATTGCTGTCATTTCATATGTATATGGTTACAATTATTTGCGCTCCCAGTGTGCCTATGATGTAGCACCAGGCGGATTTTTAGCTAGTGTGTATCATCTTACGAAAATACGGTATGGTATAGATAAACCGGAAGAAGTATGCATAAAAGTATTTGCCCCAAGGAGTAATCCTAGAATCCCGTCTGTTTTCTGGATTTGGAGAAGTGCCGATTTTCAAGAACGGGAATCTTATGATATGTTGGGAATCTCTTATGATAATCATCCACGCCTTAAACGTATTTTGATGCCAGAAAGTTGGATGGGCTGGCCCTTACGTAAGGACTATATTACCCCAAATTTCTATGAAATACAAGATGCTCATTGAATGATAAGAAATTAATGTTAATGTATATGATAATGACACGACTCCAGAATTCATTTAAGGAATATTTTAACGTCCTGTTTCATCTGAAACAGAGTAACTGCACTCTAATTCGTATTCTGGATGGGCTAAAAGCTAAAAAAGATGCTTCATTGATATTCCCCAATTTGAAAGATATACATTTCGTATGAGTAAAAACAATAGAATAGGATGAATAAAAAGAGTTCTGTACCATGTAACATGAACTTTGTACCGCGCACATTACTTAGAGGGATCTCAGGAAGTAAAAAAAAGTTAAATAAAGTAGAAATAGGTAAGTAGGAGTGAAAAATAGAATAAATATAAAATACGAAAACAAAATTCAGAAATGCAAAAGGATCAGATTTTATTTGTACTGTGTTTGAAATACATTCTGTTTATTTATATCCTTCAACTCCTTTAGACTTTTAAGTTTTTTAACCAATCCTTTAACTTATTAATTTTAGATATATATGTTAGATATATATGAAGGCTTAACATTTGGGTGAGAGAAAGCACGGTATGAACAAATAAAAAATAAAAGAAAGCATAATCCCATTTTGTTCTTTACCATATATATTTTATCCATCTCAAAAATGGAGGTCTATATCCATACACTATCCATATACCCTATTATACCTAATTATACCTAGATGATATAGAATTTAGGTATACATATCTATAATGCTTGAGGCTATTAACGCATACCTATCTCAATTAATTTGTAAAAGGTATGAATATCTCTTCGATACATTATTCACGTGTCAGGAACCAGATTTGAACTGGTGACACGAGGATTTTCAGTCCTCTGCTCTACCAACTGAGCTATCCCGACCATTTCCCGTGCATCATACTAGCGGAGTACTTGTATCTATGGAAATTAGATAGACTAAAAAATTAAGAAAGTATTAAAAAATCTTACCCAGCTCCTGAATTTCTTAGATTAAAAAAAGATAAGATAAAAAGTAGTTAGGAAGTATAGTTAAGTTAGTACTTAAAATGGGCTTTTATTGGGGATAGAGGGACTTGAACCCTCACGATTTCTAAAGTCGACGGATTTTCCTTTTACTATAAATTTCATTGTTGTCGGTATTGACACGTAGAATGGGACTCTCTCTTTATTCTCGTCCGAATAATCAGTTTTTCAAAAGATCTATACAGACTCTGGAATGAATAATTTGATCACTGAATATTCGATTCTTCCTTAAACTTTGATTGGAATATGGAATAGATTTACAATAACTCTTAAATTTTTCATATATATATATATATAATGGATTCGGGCCGCGATTAATCAATCGTTTACTATGTCAGTATGTATATATACGTATATAGGGCGGGCATCCTCTCTGTCATTTTGATAGAAGAATTCCGGCTACCAGCGCAACATAGTCAACTCCATTCGTTAGAACAGCTTCCATTGAGTCTCTGCACCTATCCCTTTTTGATTCTAGTTTTTTATTATAAAATTTTTAAAGGAAACCCTTGTTTTTCTAAAAATAAAGATTTGGCTCAGGATTGCCCATTTTTCGTTCCAGGGTTTCTCTGAATTTGGAAGTTACCACTTAGCAGGTTTCCATACTAAGGCTCAATCCAATCAAGTCCGTAGCGTCTACCAATTTCGCCATATCCCCTTTTGGATAGCCTCTCGTTTCAACTCTATTGTATTAACTTTATTTATTTTATTTATCTTGGAATCAAATCATTGCGTTGAATTTATTAGATAATGATTCTTATATCTAAAAGTGTATGCCACTATTTTTTTGCCATTCTCTATCATTTCCATTGTATTGAATGAACCATAATTTGTTCCAATCGGACATGATTCTATCATTGATGTGCCTCCAATTCAATATGAATAGATATATCCCACCTCTATAATCTCTCCTCCCTTCATTTTGACTTTAAAAGCGCAATTTGTAATACTGGAAGGATCGATACTCATTACTTATTTTTTTTTTTTCGCCCTATCTTCTCTGAATGACAACAAAGGAATGTCTTAATTATAATTTTAATTGTATCTTTATCTTTAAAATAATAATATCTTTATTCTTAATATTCTTAATCTTAGAATGGATTTAATATCATTATATTATATAATATAATTAATATATATTATATTTATTTAGAGATAATTAATAATTACTTAACATAATTTGGTATAACTGTTCTAAGAAATAATTTAGACTTTTCTAAAATAGAATATCAAATTCAATTTGATATTCTATTCTTAATCAAGTAATAATTATGGAAATATTATGTCTTTTTAAGTATTATTATTAAGTAATTATTAATACTATGAATTAAAAATAAAAAAAAAAAATAAAATATTAATATATAAAAAAATTAATAACTAATAGCTAAAATCTGGTAGTTTCTTGAATCCCTATACATTATTTCTATTTCTGTTATGTGAGCCCGCTTAGCTCAGGGGTTAGAGCATCGCATTTGTAATGCGATGGTCATCGGTTCGATTCCGATAGCCGGCTTTTTTCTCTATCATTTTTTCCATGATTGATAATCTCTCCTCTCCCTTTTCCCCAAACGTTGAGTCACTGATCTATTATGTCGTGTTAACTTGCAACTATGAATAAAAAATAGATTGGAATGGAGCAATTAGATCTATACAGAACAAATCATAAAACAGAGACTTAACTTCCTTACTATCATATACAAAAAATATAGATATTGATACAATGCATTTCATTCTATTTTCATTCTACTTTAGTATTGTAATACTTCAGTAGATTTAGCTTTGCTTTGTTTATCCTTTAGTTCAGTCTTAATTTAGATTTCTTCTTTAAATTGAAATTTCAATAAAATAAAAAGGAGTCTTTATGTCTCGTTACCGAGGACCTCGTTTCAAAAAGATACGCCGTCTGGGGGCTTTACCGGGATTAACTAGTAAAAGACCTAGATCCGGAAGTGATCTTAAAAACCCATTGCGTTCCGTGAAAAGATCGCAATATCGTATTCGTCTAGAAGAAAAACAGAAATTGCGTTTTCATTATGGTCTGACAGAGCGACAATTACTTAGATATGTGCATATCGCCGGAAAAGCCAAAGGGTCAACAGGCCAGGTTTTACTACAACTACTTGAGATGCGTTTGGATAACATCCTTTTTCGATTGGGTATGGCTTCGACCATTCCTGGAGCCAGACAATTAGTTAACCATAGACATATTTTAGTTAATGGTCGTATAGTGGATATACCAAGTTATCGTTGCAAACCCCGAGATATTATTACTACGAAGGATAAACAAAGATCGAAAGCTCTGATTCAAAATTATATTGCTTCGTCCCCTCACGAGGAACTACCAAATCATTTGACTATTGACTCATTCCAATATAAAGGATTAGTAAATCAAATAATAGATAGTAAATGGATCGGGTTAAAAATAAATGAGTTGTTAGTCGTAGAATATTATTCCCGTCAGACTTGAAATAACAAGAAAGGTTCAGACAAAAGGAAATAGATTTAAGAGCCTTGATCCACATTTTTTTTCTTATTCACGTATCACAAATGGATCGGCAGTAGGATTTTTTTTTTTGCTTTTCCCATATTTCTATTTTACGTACCACAGTAATGTAATTAGGAATAGAGAATCTCTATCAAATCAAATAAAGTTCTTACTTACTGTTGGAATAATGATATGAATTGTTATTTGAATTTGATATATTGTGGTCGGTAACGCTGGTGAATTAACAGAAACGGAAAGAGAGGGATTCGAACCCTCGGTAAACAAAAAGCCTACATAGCAGTTCCAATGCTACGCCTTGAACCACTCGGCCATCTTTCCTACATAATCTTACTTATTATTAACCAGAAACCGAGTGAAGTGAATAGCGAGTCACTCATATTATTTTATTCCAGTACGGGTAGGACCCATTACTGGTTACATAGGAATAAAAGATTCCTTTCAAATTTCATATTTCTCAACACCAATTTACTTAATGGATTTTTAGATTTCAATTGTATGACGCATACGCATTATGCAAACAAAAGAGTATGGTTACTCTCCTCTATTTTATCATGGAATTATTATTCCATTCTTTATTTTTCCTCTTTTGATTATAACCAAATTAAAACTTTTCGAGTTATAAGAATCCATAGTAAAATAAAGTCCTTGATTATTCAACTTAGATAAAATAGTAATAGTTCCGTTTATCAGTATACTACTTAATTTGTAGGAAATCCAATCTCATTCAAATATTTCATATCTCATCTCATCCCCCCTTGGGCACAATTTGAGCGGAATATCCACATCTTTTTTTAGAATTAGTCTATTTTTATGATATTTCGTACTACTGTACATTTTGGCTAATTTTCCGAGGGGGTAATGAGAAGAATTATAGAATGGATTGCTAATTATGCCTAGATCTCGGATAAATGGAAATTTTATTGATAAGACCTCTTCAATTGTAGCCAATATCTTATTACGAATAATTCCGACAACTTCAGGGGAAAAAAAGG